GTAACTCAAAAATACAGGCATTTGTGGATTCAATGCGAAAGTTGTTATGGATTAAATTATAAGAAAAGTTTTCAATCAAAAATGAATCTTTGTGAACAATGTGGATATCATTTGAAAATGAGTAGTTCAGATAGAATTGAACTTTCGATCGATCCGGGTACTTGGGAGCCTATGGATGAAGACATGGTCTCTCTGGATCCCATTCAATTTCATTCGGAGGAGGAGCCTTATAAAAAGCGTATCGATTCTTATCAAAGAAAAACAGGATTAACCGAGGCTGTTCAAACAGGCATAGGGCAACTAAACGGTATTACCGTATCAATTGCGGTTATGGATTTTCAGTTTATGGGGGGTAGTATGGGATCCGTAGTGGGGGAGAAAATTACCCGTTTGATTGAATACGCTACTAAAGAATTTCTACCTCTTATTATAGTGTGTGCTTCTGGAGGGGCACGCATGCAAGAAGGAAGTTTGAGCTTGATGCAAATGGCTAAAATATCTTCTGCTTTATATGATTATCAATCAAATAAAAAGTTATTCTATGTACCAATCCTTACATCTCCTACTACCGGTGGGGTGACAGCTAGTTTTGGTATGTTGGGGGATATCATTATTGCCGAACCCAATGCCTACATTGCCTTTGCGGGTAAAAGAGTAATTGAACAAACATTGAATAAAACAGTACCCGACGGTTCACAAGCGTCTGAGTATTTATTTCAGAAGGGCTTATTCGATCTAATCGTACCACGTAATCCTTTAAAAAGCGTTCTGAGTGAGTTATTTCAACTCCACACTTTCTTTCCTTTGAATCAAAATTAGACGAATAGGGTTGTCTTTGTTGACATAAGATCTAATTGTATCAAAGAATCAAAAGTCACAGAAAATAGAAAATCTGCCTCTTTTTTCTATATTTCTGATTATTGATCAAGAAGTCTCTATCAACAAGATAAAAGATGAAATTCTTATTTTCGTGAAATTAGGCAAATAAAAAATATCTTCTTCTCGTCATATATAATTAAATTAAAATCTAATCTATAAAATATAGAAAATATAGAATTTTTTATCTTTCTATATCTTACGATAATCTTATTTTTACTAAGAATCCCTGCTGGATGGCATTCTAACAAACCCTTCAATATAAATAAAATCTAATTTATTTTTAAGTGCTTAGTAAATGAAATTCGAAGACAAGAGCAAAAAATGAATAAAATAATATCGCATCCATATCCTTTCAAATCTTTCATGTAGAAAGATGAAATGAAAAACTACATTATATACTCACTACATTATATACTCACTTAGATATATACTTATATCTATACTTAATAGAATAGATATTAAGTATAGATATAAGTATATATAATTCCAATTTAGAATTATCAAATTATAATAAGATATCTTTATTCTTTATATATAATAAGATATCTTTATATTATAAATATAAAATCTAAATAAAAATAACAGGTACAAATAGTAAATCGAGGTACCCATTCTATGACAACTCTTAACTTTCCCTCTGTTTTGGTCCCTTTAGTAGGCCTAGTATTTCCGGCAATCGCAATGGCTTCTTTATTTCTTCATGTTCAAAAAAACAAGATTGTTTAGAGCCGATGGCACAAACTCTCATCTATTTTTTTTTTTCAAAATTTACGCTTGTATCATAACACAGATATCCATTTAGACAAATTGGTATAAGTGGCTTCCGCCGAAAAACTCTTATGTCTCCAGAAAATACTATATTCTAGCGATTTTCAAATAGACCCGAATCGGCGGATGGCTGAACTGTAAAGTTGGTCTATCTATATGCATGTGGCTATCTTTAGTGAGATCATACGAAGGGTATGTTATTAGTTTAGATCTAACCAATTTAATGAATTACTCCTAAAGGTTCACATCAAACTAGTACTAGTTGATGCGGGTTACTTCGGAAACAAACGGACTAAAGTCAAATTCATTTGGGGTATTCTCTCAATAAAAAAAAGTAACTGGATAAAGTATGAGTTGTCGATCAGAACATATATGGATAGAACCTATAACGGGGGCTCGAAAAACAAGTAATTTCTGCTGGGCTGTTATCCTTTTTTTAGGTTCATTAGGATTCTTGTTGGTTGGAACCTCGAGTTATCTTGGTAGAAATTTGATATCTTTATTTCCGTCTCAGCAAATAGTTTTTTTTCCACAAGGAATTGTGATGTCTTTCTACGGGATCGCGGGTCTTTTTATTAGCTCCTATTTGTGGTGCACAATTTCGTGGAATGTAGGTAGTGGTTATGATCGATTTGATAGAAAAGACGGAATAGTGTGTATCTTTCGTTGGGGATTTCCTGGAAAAAATCGTCGGGTCTTCCTCCGATTTTTTATAAAAGATATTCAGTCCATCAGAATAGAAGTTAAAGAGGGTATTTATGCTCGGCGTGTCCTTTATATGGATATCAGAGGCCAGGGAGCCATTCCATTGACTCGTACTGATGAGAATTTTACTCCACGGGAAATGGAACAAAAAGCTGCTGAATTGGCCTATTTCTTGCGTGTACCAATTGAAGTATTTTAAGAAATGAGCCGAGAAATGAATGCTTTCTCAGCAGAAGGGCAAAAACGCAAGAATAATTCTATAACATATATAACATAACTTAATCGAGGTTTCTTCAGAACATTCATTCGAGTCAAAGCAGACATATATGGAACAAGTATAAAAAAACTCTTTTGGGGATCTTTTATATGTATCGAAATATACACAGCTCAATTCAATAAAAAAAATAAGAAAAAATTGAAATATCTCATAATCAACCATTTCTAAATAAGGAAATTCCCCCTTTTTACTTGTTGGAATTGAAACTTTTAATAGAACTGATGCGTGAGAGAAATATTAGATTACATAGAGTCGACGGATGAGATGGGTTCATTAACAATTCACAGTGAAAAATGGCAAAAAAGAAAGCATTCACTCCTCTTTTATATCTTGCATCTATAGTATTTTTGCCCTGGTGGATTTCTCTCTCATTTCAAAAAAGTCTGGAATCTTGGGTTACTAATTGGTGTAATACTAGGCAATCCGAAACTTTTTTGAATGATATTGAAGAAAAGAGTATTCTAGAAAAATTTATAGAATTAGAGGAACTTCTCTTGTTAGAGGAAATGATCAAGGAATACTCGGAGACACATCTACAAAACCTTGGTATAGGAATTCACAAAGAAACAATCCAATTAATCAAGATACACAACGAGGGTCGTATTCATACGATTTTGCACTTCTCGACAAATATAATCTGTTTCATTATTCTAAGTGGTTATTCTATTTTGGGTAATAAAGAACTTTTTATTCTTAACTCTTGGGCTCAGGAATTCCTATATAACTTAAGTGACACAATAAAAGCTTTTTCTCTTCTTTTATTAACTGATTTGTGTATCGGATTTCATTCGCCGCATGGTTGGGAACTGCTGATTGGCTTTGTCTACAAGGATTTTGGATTTGTTCAGAATGATCAAATTATATCTGGCCTTGTTTCCACTTTTCCAGTCATTGTAGATACAATTTTCAAATATTGGATTTTCCGTTATTTAAATCGCGTATCTCCGTCACTTGTAGTGATTTATCATTCAATGAATGACTGAAAAATTATCTACCTAATCCAATTATAATGTTTCTTACTTTGTAGTTGTATATAAGCAAAGCGTTGAAAATCGCTTTATATTTCTAGCCATCCCGCGGATTCCTCCTATATTCCTATAAAAATAGAAATTAATTTCTATTAATCCAGTCAAATTATTCCAGTAAATAACAGAATCGTGGATAGGAAACTCCATTAGTGACCTACCCCAATTTATTGTAGAAATTTTTGGGATCAATGCTTGGACCATGCAAACTAGAAATACTTTTTCTTGGATAAAGGAACAGATTACTCGATCTATTTCCGTATCGCTCATGATATATATCATAACTCGTACATCCATTTCAAATGCATATCCCATTTTTGCACAGCAGGGTTATGAAAATCCACGAGAAGCGACTGGACGTATTGTATGCGCCAATTGCCATTTAGCTAATAAACCGGTCGATATTGAGGTTCCGCAAGCGGTACTTCCCGATACTGTATTTGAAGCAGTTGTTCGAATTCCTTATGATATGCAACTGAAACAAGTTCTTGCTAATGGTAAAAAAGGCGCTTTGAATGTGGGGGCTGTTCTTATTTTACCAGAGGGTTTTGAATTAGCCCCTCCCGATCGTATTTCCCCCGAGATAAAAGAAAAGATGGGCAATCTGTCTTTTCAGAGCTATCGCCCCAATCAAAAAAATATTCTTGTCATAGGCCCTGTTCCTGGTCAGAAATATAGTGAAATAACCTTTCCTATTCTTTCCCCCGACCCCGCTACTAAGAAAGACATTCACTTCTTAAAATATCCTATTTACGTAGGCGGAAACAGGGGAAGGGGCCAGATTTATCCTGACGGGAGCAAGAGTAACAATACAGTTTATAATGCTACAGCATCAGGTATAGTAAGCAAAATCCTACGAAAAGAAAAGGGGGGATACGAAATAACCATAGCGGATACATCGGATGGACGTCAAGTGGTTGATATTATCCCTCGGGGGCCAGAACTTCTTATTTCAGAAGGCGAATCTATCAAATTGGATCAACCGTTGACAAGTAATCCTAATGTGGGGGGATTTGGTCAGGGAGATGCAGAAATAGTACTTCAAGATCCATTACGTGTACAAGGCCTCTTGTTCTTCTTCGCATCTGTTATTTTGGCACAAATCTTTTTGGTTCTTAAAAAGAAACAGTTCGAGAAGGTTCAATTGTCCGAAATGAATTTCTAGACTCGCGGATTTATCGACATCAAATTTGTAAAAAGAACCAAATTATTTTTAGTAATTATGATTATCTATGATAAAAAATGAAATTCTAAAAAGCCTTTTGTTTGTTTATACTCTTTTTCTACGAGATGCCGGGAATTCCTTAGTACCACATTCCTAGCCATAGTATGTAGATTTTGAAGAA